ATGGCAGTTCCAAAAAAACGTACTTCTATGTCAAAAAAACGTATTCGTAGAAATATTTGGAAGAAAAAAGGATATTTAGTTGCAGTAAAAACTTTTTCTTTAGCGAAATCGGTTTCCACCGGGCATTCAAAAAGTTTTTTTGTGCGACAAACAAATAATAAAGTCTTAGAATAATCTCAATTGATATAGCCTAAAGAACCCCAAATTTTGTAAGATTAATGTTAACTAATGTATTTTTCTGTATTAAATTTCTCAATAATACTTAGAACTCACTGCTGTGATATATAGAATAAGAGTTTTTTGTATATTGGGTTCTAAGTATTATTTTTTTCCCTATCACAATTGTACTTTTCACAATTGAAAAGTACAATTGTGATAGAGATTTAAACTCTTTTGTTATATGCCTATCCCAAAACTTAATTGGTTTTGTAAATGGTATTTTAAATTATATGCGCAATAAAGAATATTAATACTTTAATTTAAATATACTAAGGTATCGAAATCATTAGAAAAATAACAAATTATTTGTATTTAATGATGAAATTGTGATAGATATGAAATCCTAGTTATTTGATTTTGTTCATTGAAAAAAAAACTCAATCTTTTTCATTTGAATCCATGAAATCGGATAAATGAAAAACAAATCATAAAAAAATTGAGAAAAAAAGACAATTCTTAGTTTTATACCTCAACCGAGAAAAAACTATGGAGTTCCAACTGTTTGGAGAAAACTTAGTTTCTAGTACATGAAAGTTGATTGTTAAAAAACCCACGACGATACTACCTAGGTAGATATTTTATTGAAGATTCAAATATTTAAACCACAAACCAGTCTTTATTCATTGATTCTAATTAATGTTTCCTAAACTATATTGAATCCTTGAATCTCGACGATTCAACATGAATTGACTATTATTATTTCAAGTAAGCCGCCGTGGTGAAATCGGTAGACACGCTGCTCTTAGGAAGCAGTGCTAAAGCATCTCGGTTCGAGTCCGAGTGGCGGCATCTTCTAAAAGAGATACAATAGATCCTAAAATGTATTCAATTCGCGATTTCCAATTCTGTAATGGGACCCCTTTTATGATATTTGTGACTTTAGAACATATATTAACTCATATCTCTTTTTCGATCATTTCAATTGTGATTATGATTCATTTGATGACCTTATTAGTCCACAAAATTGTAGGATTACGTGATTCATCAGAAAAAGGGATGATAGCTACCTTTTTCTCTATAACAGGATTATTAATTTCTCGTTGGATTTCTTCGGGACATTTTCCATTAAGTAATTTATACGAGTCATTAATCTTCCTTTCGTGTAGTTTCTTCATTATTCATATGATTCCCAAGATACGTAACCTTAAAAACGATTTAAGCACAATAATTGCACCAAGTACCATTTTTACTCAAGGCTTTGCCATGTCGGGTCTTTCAACTGAAATGCATCAATCCACAATATTAGTACCCGCTCTACAATCTCAGTGGTTAATGATGCACGTAAGTATGATGTTATTGAGCTATGCAGCTCTTTTATGCGGATCATTATTATCAGTCGCTCTTCTAGTCATTACATTTCGAAAAAACATCAAAATTTTTTGTAAAAGCAATAATTTATTAATTAAGTCATTTTTCTTTGGTGAGATTGAATATTTGAATGAAAAAAGAAGTGTTTTTAAAAACACTTCTTTTCCTTCATTTCAAAATTATTACAAATATCAATTAACTGAGCGTTTGGATTATTGGAGTTATCGTGTCATTAGTCTAGGGTTTACCTTTTTAACCATAGGTATTCTTTGTGGAGCAGTATGGGCTAATGAGGCATGGGGATCCTATTGGAATTGGGACCCCAAGGAAACTTGGGCATTTATTACTTGGACCATATTCGCGATTTATTTACATACTAGAACAAATATAAATTGGAAAGGTACGAATTCGGCACTTGTAGCTTCTATAGGATTTATTATAATTTGGATATGCTATTTTGGGATCAATCTATTAGGAATAGGTCTACATAGTTATGGTTCATTCACATAAACATCTAATTGAATAAACTACATGAAGAATACATAAGATAAAAGCATCATCCCATATATAACGAAAGTTTGTTTTTATGAGTTTTTGAGAACCGTTTGAATCAAGGAATCATTCAAATTAAAATGGTTCTCAAAAACTCGAGATGTATCTAATTACAATTCTTATTCATTTTATTTCTTTTTTCATTATACAGTACAGCAAACAATTTTCAAAATATTAAATTCAAAGAATTATAAGACTTTCCTTCCGTTTCATTAATGAAACACTATCTATGATAATAATTGGATAAGATAGCGTGTACCTTGTCAACTGATAACGAGAGAACAAAATCGGGATAAATACCAATACTTATTACGGGTAGAAAGATACAGATTGAAAGAAATAGTTCTCGTAGTCCAGAATCCCAAAAATTAGAGTTTGGAATATTAAATAACTTGTATCCATAAAACATCTGACGTAACATAGATAATAAATAAATAGGAGTTAATATCATTCCAATTGCCATTACAAAAGTAATTAGCATTTTTGACATTAAAAGATATTTTGTACTAGTAATTAGTCCAAAAAATACTAAAAATTCCGCAACAAAACCACTCATTCCTGGCAATGCAAGAGAAGCCATCGAGAAGCTACTGAACATGGTAAATGTTTTTGGCATTGGGATAGATATCCCTCCCATTTCTTCGAGATAAACAAGACGTGTTCTATCACAACTCGTTCCCGCCAAGAAAAAAAGTGCAGCACCAATAAATCCATGAGAGAGCATTTGTAAAATAGCTCCATTGAGTCCCATGTCGGTTATAGAACCAATTCCTATAATTGTGAAACCCATGTGAGATACAGAGGAATAGGCTATTCTCTTTTTTAAATTACGTTGACCAAGAGAAGTTGAAGCTGCATAGATTATTTGCATTGTTCCTATTATCACCAACCAAGGAGAAAATATAGAATGAGCGTGGGGTAGTAATTCCATATTGATCCGAATCAATCCATATGCGCCCATTTTTAATAGGATTCCAGCTAAAAGCATACATGTACTGTAATGTGCTTCTCCATGGGTATCAGGTAACCATGTATGTAGGGGTATAATCGGCAATTTGACAGCATAAGCAATAAGGAAGCCAAAATAGAATATTATTTCCAATGCCACAGGATATGATTGATTAATTAATCTTTCAAAATCTAATGTTGGTTCATTGGAACCATATAAACCCATACCTAGAACTCCTATTAAGAAAAAAATGGAACCCCCTGCAGTGTACAAAATAAACTTTGTAGCCGAGTAGAGACGTTTCTTTCCCCCCCACATGGATAAAAGTAAGTAAACAGGAATTAATTCTAACTCCCACATGATGAAAAAAAGTAAAAAGTCTCGAGAGGAAAATAATCCTATTTGACCGCTGTACATTGCTAGCATCAGGAAATAGAACAACCGCGAATTTCGAGTAATTGGCCAAGCTGCTAAAGTTGCTAAAGTAGTGATAAATCCTGTCAGTAAAATGGGTCCTATGGAAAGCCCATCGATTCCTAGTCTCCAGTGGAAATCAAAAACATCTATCCATTTAGAATCTTCCTTCAATTGCATTAATGGATCATCCAATTGGAAATGATAACAGAATGCATAAGTCGTTAGAAGGAGTTCTAATAAGCATATACATATAGTATACCACCTAAACATCTTATTCCCTCTATGAGGGAATAAGAAAATCGAGGAACCCGCGAATATCGGTAAAACAACAAGTATTGTTAACCAAGGAAAATAACTCGTGATAAAGACAAGATACATTTTGACCAGAGAAGCCCGTCCTCAAAATAATATATTTTGTCGAGCACGGGCTTTTGTCGGTAAAGAGGAATCACAAATGATTCAAGTGGAGTTTTTTGTAACGTATCAATAAGATAGAGCCATGCTGCGAGTTGTTTCAGGCCCTAAATAAACACGGACACTCAAAAAATCTGTTGGGCAGGCAGATTCACATCTCTTACAACCTACACAGTCCTCGGTTCTTGGCGCGGAAGCTATTTGCTTGGCTTTACATCCGTCCCAAGGTATCATTTCCAATACATCTGTGGGGCAAGCTCGTACACATTGAGTACACCCTATACATGTATCATAAATTTTTACTGAATGTGACATTGGATCTATAAATTACAGTTTTGAACATAAAAGATTTTCGATCTGGTCAAATCAAATTAGTAGTAAATGAATCATATATTATATATTGTAATATTGTAGACACCAGACGAAACAGTGGTTTATTAAAAACAATCAATATATTTCTTAAATCAATCTGTTTATGAGAAAAGGTCAAGACACTTTGATTTTCGTTTCAACAATTATGATGATACGAGTTACACATGCGAATTAAAATTAATTGGCCAACAAATTGGTCATCATTATTTCAATATAAATATAAAAATACAATTCAATAAAAAATAGTATTTCAATTCTATTAAATATTTTTATGTGTCTTTATTTAAATTATCTATGATGATTATCACTAATTATTCAACAAATTCGATTGATTAATACGAGTTGATTTTCTGTTACGATGGATCGACGAAACAATAGCAAGTCCAATAGCTGCTTCAGCAGCTGCAATGGCTATAACAAAGATTGAGAAAATGTCTCCTTTTAATTGGCGACTATCAAATATATCAGAAAATGTTACAAGATTGATATTAACCGAATTTAGTATAAGCTCAAGACACATAAGCGCTCTAACCATGTTTCGACTTGTGATCAATCCATAGATACCTATAGAAAATAAATAAACACTCAAGAAAAGGACATGCTCAAACATCATTGACTAACTCCTTATCAATCTCGATTCATTTCAATATGAATAACAATTCAACCGATTCAATTGATTAGAATAGAACAATTACACAACAAAAGAAGATATTGACGGTAGATAGATTTAACTAAAAATTTCTATTTATTTATTTAGAATTTAGTTATATTATTTATTTAGAATTTAGTTATAATTCTAAGAATTGGGAATCATTATAAGTTAAGTATTTTTATTGCTTATTGTCGAGCCATAGTAATTGCACCTATCAAGGAAACTAAAAGAATTATTGAAATGAGTTCAAACGGAAGATAAAAATCTGTTGATAAATGAATCCCAATTTGTTGAACGTTATTTATTAGGTCCTGTTCCATAATCTGGTTTGACCTTGCAGTCCAAATAATTCCGTACCATGACGTATCTGGGATAGTAGTAATTAGTGAAAAAAGAATAGTTGTACAAACCATCAAAGTGACCCCATCTCCAATGGTCCAAAAATAGGAATTATTGGAATATCCTGAACCATTCATGAACATTACAGCAAATATGATCAAGATATTTATGGCTCCCACATAAATAAGGAGCTGTGCGGCAGCTACAAAATAGGAGTTCGATGAAATATAGAATAAGGATATACAAACAAGAACCAATCCCAATGAAAAGGCAGAATAAATTGGATTGGTAAATAATACTACCCCCAGACCCCCTAATACAAGAATTGACCCCAGAAATACAACAAGAATATCATGTATTGGTCCAGGTAAACCCATTATGTATAAAATACAAAATAAATAACTTTAACTATTTCATGACCTTACTTTAACTTTACTAAATAAATGGTCCAGGAAAGGAAAAGGGGTTACCCTATTTTTGTTTTCTTGTATATAATAATGTATATGATACATTTATAATTGAATTGAATTTGAATATGGATTAATGTAGATATAGATAAAATTATCGGGCCAACCTTACTTTATTTATATTTATCCGAAAGAAAAAAAATAAAAAAGTAGTTGAAATTTGCTATTTTGAAATCATCACGAAAAATATATTTTTAGTTTAAATCAAAGAGTGATTCTCAACAATCATTAGTTTTTATTTGTAGTTACTGACTACCCAAAATAAAAAGCTTGGATCCTTTATATCAAAACAAAATCTTAGTAATCGGTAATTGTTCTTGAATCAAAGGGTTTATCTTTGTCTATTTTTATTTGAGTCGAATTCATAACTGTTTGAATTGTGTAATCTCCAATTATTGAGATTGGTAATCGACCCAAAGCAATTTGATTATAATTCAATTCGTGACGATCATAAGTAGAAAGTTCATATTCTTCAGTCATTGATAAACAATTTGTTGGACAATACTCGACACAGTTACCACAAAATATACAAACCCCGAAATCTATACTATAATTAAGTAATTGTTTCTTTTTAATATCTCTTTCAAATCTCCAATCAACAACGGGTAGATCTATCGGGCATACACGAACACATACTTCACAAGCAATACATTTATCAAATTCAAAGTGGATTCGACCCCGGAAACGCTCTGATGTGATCGATTTTTCATAAGGATATTGAATAGTTACAGGTAAACGATTTGTGTGGGATAAGGTAATTATGAAACTTTGACCAATGTACCTTGCAGCTCGTATTGTTTGTTGACCATAATTCATGGACCCAATTACCATAGGGAACATATTGTAGATATACATGAAAAATTTGACGTTTCTTTCTCTTGTTTGATAGAGATTATGAATCTAAAATAGTGTTATCGTATTCTCTTATTTATAATGAAACAAGTTGGGAAGAAGTTGTTAATAACAGATTACCTAGAGAAATAGGTAAAAGAAATTTCCATCCAAGATTTAATAACTGGTCCATTCTCATTCTAGGTAAAGTCCATCTTGTTGTGATAGAAATGAAGAGAAACAAATAAGCTTTAGTTAATGTAATAAGGATACCCATTGTTATTCCAAAAATGCCGGCGATTTTTTTTATTCCGAAAAGCTCAGAAATGGATATATACGGAATAGGTAAATTCCACCCACCTAAGTAAAGAACTGTTACAAATAATGAAGAAACTAATAAATTTAGGTAAGAAGCAAGATAAAATAAACCATATTTGATACCCGAATACTCGGTTTGATAACCTGCTACTAATTCCTCCTCCGCTTCTGGTAAATCAAAGGGCAATCTCTCACATTCGGCTAGAGAAGAAATTAGAAAAACAATAAATCCTATAGGCTGACGCCACAGATTCCACCCCCAAAAACCATATTTTGACTGTGCTTCAACTATATCAACTGTACTTGAACTGTTAGATAATCATAGTCGATAATAACATCACTGTTCCCATCGCTATTTCAAAACCGTACGTGAGACCTCAGCTTCATACGGCTCCTCGATGGCCACAAAAAAAATGTAAGGACGGGTTCGGTATTATCACCATCTTTGGATGGATAGAATAAAGATACATCGGAAAGTCCCAAATTAGACCAATGGAATTCTGTCTGCTAGAATAATAAAAAAAGTGCTTCCGAATTGATCTCATCCTTTACAATAAAAATTTCTCTTTGTTCGGTAATAACTTAATATTTCAATAAAATACTCCTTATATCAATCAATACAAAATAAAAAGAATTAGTCATTAGTTCATGAATCGTGATAAGAATTCGATATGTATGAATATGGATAGAGAAAAGAATAAATAGGGATCCCCTTTTTTTATTATTCATTCAATTACTGCATTCCATTTCTTTTTTCCTGTTCTTCTGTCTCAGAGGAGGATACTCAAAAATAAAATAAAGAATTAATTCGTTCTTGATAGTCATTTCTTTAACCAGTGAATAGGAGCATACTCTAGATCGGAATCGTAGGGAAGTACTACTTGATCATTTCTACCAATTTCAAGTCCTTATTATGATTCGTTTTATGAAGAAATACCTCTTTTTTGATACCTTACATTATCTCCATTACTAATCCTTTGTGTACCTTGGTGTTCCTAACCTTCCACTGACTTTTGATTGATCCCCGGTATAGTAATACATATGAGACAGTAGTAGAAACTCCATACAGTTGATCTTTTGTTTGCACCCGCTTCAAGATATGATGACTAATCAAAAAATCTTAATCTTGGGGTAAGCAGTTTACACTGCTTATTTTTACTTCAACTTTATTCTTGTACATAGGGAATGAGATTGTTTCTTCTTACTACAAATTTGGAAGCTGTTTAGTTTCACTCATATAACTATCTGGTTTAACTCATCAACCCGAATGCTGAATAAAAAAAAAAATGAAAACATCTATTCAATACATTGAACCTCTTTCTTTTTTCTTTTATTTCTAGAAGAGAGGTTCAAAGTTCATATTCCAACGAATCACACGTAGAGATATTGATAACACACATAGAGTTAATGGTATTTCATAACTAATAGATTGAGCAGCAGCTCGTAGACCACCTAAAAAGGAATATTTATTATTCGATCCATATCCTGACATAAGAAGCCCAATAGGAGCAATACTAGAAATGGCGATCCATAAAAAAACACCTATACTCAGATCGGCTAAAACAAGACGATACCCAAAAGGAATTACTAAATAACTTAGTAGAATTGATATAACCGCTATAGACGGTCCCACACTAAACAAACGAATATCTCCTCGAGATGGGAGGAGGTCCTCTTTAAAAAGTAGTTTAGTCCCATCCGCTATAGCTTGAAGAATTCCCAACGGGCCAGCATATTCAGGCCCAATACGTTGTTGTATCGCTGCAGATATTTCTCTTTCTAACCACACAATTACTAGTACCCCCATTGTTATTCCCAATATAAGGGTCAAAATGGGTACAATCCATATTAGTCCATACACTTCTTTTAAAAATTCCGATGTAGAAAAAGAATTGATAGTTTGTACTTCTGTCGTATCAATTATCATTTCAACGATCAACTTCTCCCATAATGATATCTATACTACCCAATATCGTCATGATATCAGCCAATTTCATTCTTTTAACTAGCTGAGGAAGAATTTGCAAATTGATAAAACCGGGTGGACGAATTTTCCATCTCCAGGGGAAAACACTATTATCTCCTATCAAATAAATTCCCAATTCTCCTTTTGGGGCTTCCACTCTCACATAAAGTTCTTGTTTCGACAATTCTAAATTGGGTGAAGGTTTTTTACTAATAAATCTATATTCAAAATCATTCCATTCGGAATTCTTTGCTCTATCAAAGCGTCGTACTTCTAAATTTTCATAAGGTCCTCCAGGAATTCCTTCTAGAGCCTGTTGAATAATTTTTATGGATTCCTTCATTTCACTGATTCGTACTAAATAACGAGCTAATGAATCTCCTTCTTTTTGCCATTGGACTTCCCAATCGAATTCATTGTAACACTCATAATGATCAACTTTACGAAGATCCCATTGGATTCCAGAAGCTCGTAACATCGGTCCTGATAAACCCCAATTTACAGCTTCTTCTCCACCAATAATGCCCACTCCTTCAACTCGTTCCAAAAAAATGGGATTCCACGTAATAAGTTTTTGATATTCAACAACTCCTGTTAAAGAATAATCGCAGAAATCCAAACATTTATCTATCCATCCATAAGGTAGATCAGCAGCTACTCCTCCAATACGGAAATAATTATGCATCATTCGCATACCTGTGGCGGCTTCGAATAGATCATATATCAATTCCCTTTCTCTGAAAATATAGAAAAAGGGAGTCTGTGCACCGATATCCGCCATAAAAGGTCCAAGCCATAACAAATGAGAAGCTATACGGCTCAATTCCAGCATAATTACTCTGATATAGCTAGCTCTTTGAGGTACTTGAACATTTTCCAATTGTTCTGGCGCATTTACGGTTATTGCCTCTGTGAACATAGTAGCTAAATAATCCCATCGTGTTACATAAGGTAGATATTGTATAATTGTTCTATTTTCCGCTATCTTTTCCATTCCTCTGTGTAAATAGCCCAATATGGGCTCACAGTCAATAACATCTTCACCATCGAGAGTAACGATTAGTCGGAGAACACCATGCATTGATGGGTGGTGAGGCCCCATATTGACTATCATGAGATCTTTTCTTGTAACCGGTACTGTCATATCTTTTCTTCCTTAATTCATTATTCCATGAATTCCTCAAAACGAGACTCATCAAAACAAAAAATTGAATACTACTAAAAAATTCAAACGATTAAATTAACGAGTTTTTGGCTCTCGAATATCCAACTGACCAATTAATTTCTTATAACGTACTCTATTTTTCTTTGACAAATAAGCCAGCAACCGTTGACGTTTTCCTAGAATTTTTCGTAGACCCCTTTGTGATAAAAAATCTTTTTTGTGCAATTCCAAATGTGAAGTAAGTCTCCGTATCTTATTGGTGAAACTGAATACTTGAAATTCAACAGAACCTTTGTTTTCTTCTTTTTCTTCTTGTGGAATAATGGAAATGAATGAATTTTTGACCATAAAAAATTTTTCTATCCTTTTTCTTTCTTTTTCATGGATTTTTCCGATCAGGAAAAATAATAAAAAAAAAAAAAGAATTATGCCGGTTATTTTAATCTAGTACACACATCTAGTACACACACACACAAATTTGGATTTATTCATATACTACTTCTTTATTTTATCCAAATCAAATTGAAAATTTGATTTGGATAGAAAGGGATAATATGTTTCCACATTAACGAAAGAAAAGAATTTATTTCTATCTAAAAGGATTCCCCTAATTTATTTATTCCTATATCCAATTGAATGGATACACCATTCAATCTGTATCATTTACCAAAATATAACATAGCATATGCATACATCTTTCGGCTTTCATATACCGAAAATGTCACGGAATATAGATATATATATATGATATAGGAAATATACTATTAAATTAAATAATTCTAAATCGTGTATACATATGTATCCTTGACATACTGAAACGACTGCCATTATTGGTATCAAACCAATAGCGATTCATACAAGCTAAATCTTCTAATCGGTAATTGGGCCAAAGAACAAATTTGCATTTAATGAATTTATTTGTATCCGTATTAAGATGTTTGTCCTCATCCAAAAATTTTCCAGAGTTTCTTATGTTGTTTTCATTGCAAAATAATGGATTTCTATTTCTATCCGTAACATTCCAATTATGGGAATTGAAACAAATTAACATTCTCAATTCTCTGCGACGTCTAGGAGATAGAATATTTTCGGGAACAAGGAAATCATAATAATTTGTGTCCCCATTCACAAGCATATTCCCATATCGTACAATGGGTTTATCCAAATTCCTCTTATCAATATAACTTTTTTTTATGCATTTTCTATTAGTTTGGTGTTTATTGTTCTCGACCAATGAAATACTTATAGTTTGATATATAATCAATTTTCCATCCCTTTTTATAGATAGACGAATTGGTTCGATAATTAATATTCCTTTTTTTATCAATTCTGTAAGAGCTAGATCTTTCTGAATTAGCATTACATCCAGATGCATCTCTCCTCTTTGAATCGAGGATATAGCAATTTCTTTTGGATTTATCAGTCTAAGTAAGAGACAATATACCTTGATATTATTGATCATTCTTTGGTTCAAGGAGTCATCCCATCTTAATTGAAAAAGGAAATATTTTTTCAGGAAGAAATCTAGTTCTGCTTTCTTGTTTTTCTTGGATTGTTTTTTCTTCTTACCTTTTTTAATGGTAATGTCTGATCTCGCATAATTCTCTTCAATATCTTTTTTTTTGTTTTCTTTTCGTAGATCTGATACAAGATTTACTTGGTCCTGTTGCTCATTTTTTTGTTGGTTGGAATTTTCTAATTTAAGATATTTTTTTTGATGAGATATCATCTGAGGATTATTTTTTCTATTTATATTGATGTTTTTATTTTGACTTTTATTTTTATAAAAATAAAAGTCAAAAAGAAGTAATTTGATTGGTATAATCCATGGTTTAATCTTATATGCATCAAAAAGTAAGACAAATTCTGGGAAGAACCAAGATTCTAGATTTGATATGGTATTATAAACTCTTTCTTGATTCATTCCCATCCAATTAAAAAAAATACTTTTTTGATTGGATGGGTTGATTTCTTGATGAATCATAAGAGAAAAAATATCTTTTTTTTTCAATTTGTTGTTGATTTTTTTTTCAGTCTTAGTATTTTTATCAATTTTGGTACCGATATGTGTATTGGTCCAGGTCTCAATATTGATATTTTTTCTAAGACAAAAGTGGAGAATTCGACAATCAAAATATTTTCTATCTAGATTTTTATGCGTATCAATAATATATCCTTCTTCTAGATAATCACTAATAGCTGTACTTACCAATACATAAAATGATTCGGATTTTGGTTTATTGAAATTATATGGAATTTTGTGAACCCCGTTTACTTGTAATCTTGACCCATAAATATCAAAATCCTCCTTATCCCCATAGTTCATATATTTATGTGATAAAAGATCATATCTGTAGTGTTTTTTCCATTTTTCTTTTTGATTTGTCAATGAATCCGCTGCATAGTAATTTTGTTTCACGTAATGAATTAATTGGTCTTTTTCTTTTTTATATGAATCCGCTTTAATTGAGTCCTTATTTTGAATCCTATAACGTTGATTGATTCTATTTCGCCATTTTTGCGGTACTAACCGCGACCATTTGGTTTTAGATAAATTGTATTGATAATGCCCCTTTAACCAGTTTTTCCATTCAATCATTCCAGACTTATGAATTTTCTTATGTCTTGAATTGTAATCAAATATTCCTCGTGTCATACAATAATCCTTGATTTTATCCTTAATAAAAGGATAAGTCCCCTGATATTGAAGTAGAGATTTCAATTGATACTTGTTAAGTAATTGGGTTTGTGATAATTTGTAAAATACATATGCTTGGGACAAGGAGGATAAGTCATAATACATTTTTGTACTATTACTAATATTAGTATTCGAAAAGGACTTTTTTATAGTGGAAAAAAAGTTCATTGTATTTTGATCTCTTTCATCAATTCCTTCCTGATTTGTTTGATCGTTGTAAACGGATTTATTGATTATTTTTTTTGTTGATTCAAAGAAAAGTTGGAAATAGATCCTGTGAATGGTAATCATACATAGCAAGATATCTATATATATATTTTCAATCAGAGATTTCATAAAATAATGTGATTTACGTATTAATCGTATATTTATTCTTTGGAATATCTGCCAAATATGTTTCTGTGATTTTGATCTTTTATCAGCACAAGTTAGAATTATTTTTTTCTTGTCTTTTGTGATTCGTTCTATTTGATTCCTGATTGTGATTGTTCTATCAGAAAGATCTTTCATCTTTTTTTCTATGAGTGAATAATTTGTCCAATTCATGGATTGGATTTGAATGGTTGATTTGTGAATAATCTTATTATTTATTTCGGAATCTTTTCCATTTTCAGCCGTTTCATATACTTTCACCTTGCTCAATTCAAATAAGAATATTGGGTTTACTTTTGGAATTTCCTTCATTATTCGTTTTAGAACTAGAAGTATTTTAATGATCCATCTTGTTTTTTCTTTTGAAACTTTTAGAAGTAGAAAGAAATCCTTTTTAACTTTTCTAACTTTTTTTTGGAGTTCTTTATAAATGGGTTCAAAAAAGGAAGGTCGTTTTCGGGGATTCCCAAAAGGGAATTCCGCTTCCATTCCCCAAACCGTTAAAAAACAAAAATTGTCTTTTTTTCCTTTTTTTTTTATTTGATCCCTAGGATGAGATCGTATTTTAGATCTTCGCCAAGGTTTCAAACAGAAAGGAAATAGAATCTTTATCTGAATACCGTCTGCTAACCAATCTTTGGGAAATTCTGTTTCTGATAATTGAACACCATTATAAGTGCATTTAACATGCATTTCTCTATTCCACTCCTTCAAATCCTCATACCATTCGGGGAATTGGAATAATAACATACGGCCAATATTTTTAGCAATTATCAATGAAGGCAATACAATGTATTTTCTAAGAAAAGATTGGGTTACTAACATCAAACCTCTTATTGTTTGAGCAAATATAATGCTATCCCAAGTTTCTGATATTACTATACGTTCATTTTCCTCTTTTTTTTCTTCGTTTTTTTTCTCTTTTTCCCTTGTCTCTTCCTCCTCAAAATCAAAATGTGAAATTTTCAATTCTGGTTCTCTCCCCAATTCTGGTTCTCTCCCCACCAAATTCCTAAAAATGAGATTCATCATTTCAGAGATATAAAAAGAAGAAAAAAAAAATGTTTTGTCTATTCGATCCAAAAAAAGCGGAGAATGCACATTTGCTTGAAACATTTCCCAAATAACCGTTTTACGTCTTTGAGCACGCATGGATCCTTTGATTATATCCCGACGAAAATCCGATTGTTGCGAGTAACGTATCAAAGCCACCTCTTCTGCTTGATCACTATTATTAGTATTATTTGTAGTTGTAATAGGGTTGGTATTCTGATTGTTATCAGTATAAATTACTACGCGTTTGGCTTTTCTTGAACGAATTTCATGATCTTCCTTAGATTCTTCCTCATTTTCTTCCTCCTGTTCTTCCAAATCATCAGTTAATTTGTATGACCACCGAGGAACCCTTTTATGGATTTCTTCTATTCCAATAGATTTATTTCTAATTATTGTTTGATCGTTTGGATCAGTTGTAATTACATCGAATACCCATTTTAAAGCTTTTGTTTGATTTTCAAAATCAATTCTTGTTTGCTCTCTCAATAAAGAATATTTTTTAAAATGCAAAATGGGTGCAGGCTCAAAAGGAAATTCTTTGATTGAGGTTAAGGAATTACCAATATAATTCAGTAATGATTCCCTATCAGGCGGATTCTTTTGATGTTCAAATTTTCTGGAATAATTAGAATTATTAGGAAGTAGCCCATAAATCTTATTTATCCAATTGATTTCTATGGAATCCTCCGTATCTGTAGAAGTGATTAAATCATTCATGATCATATGTGAATAGAATTTTTTTATTGTTCCACGATATGGTCCCCTCAAAAAGGGGTCATACGTTTTGGGCAAGTATTTTTGTTCGTTTTCATCATTGCATAATCTGGTCCTTTTTTCGAGCATATCTAGAGCAAGAAATCCCTTTTCTTTTTCTAGAGCTTTTGTTCGACTTATTAATTCATTGT